TATTTCAATATACCGAAACTTATATAAGACTAGATTAATATTAAGAGGACTCTTCCGACTAGATAAAAATCTATCATGGTCAGCAAAGTTGTTTCTTTATTTGTATTTGCTCTGTTAGTTAATAATTTCAATTTCATTAAGAAAAACTAACTAAATGAATGGAAAATAAAAATTGATAGAATTACTTTTATTTTTTCTTAAAATCCAAAAAATTTATCTTTTTTTATACATAGGTCGTCGATTCGGCATTGGAAAAAGGGCAGGGTGCCCCTCTAGTAAATAGTTCAAACCATTTTATCGATATGAGTGTTCTATATCAGATAAATTCTACACTAGCTATTTCCCGTTTAAAACATTTCGATACTAATACTAATACTAATACTAATATAGTTGTAGAAAGAGTACCCCCTTTTGCCTGGACTTCAAGCAGTTTAGCTTTAACCGTGTTAATGGTCTCACATTATTGGTCTATAGAGAATCAAAGTAAATTTACCAATTAGTCGCGAAATGCTATGGTTCTTCCATATGATTTCTGAAGTTATTCAGAAGTAATTCGTCGAGATCGTGCACCTTTTCTTATTTTATCCCCAAAATACTAAAAAATATTCTAAAGTGCAGCCGGATAGATCCAATCTATTCTTGAAATAGACAACTCGCACACACTCCCTTTCCAAAAAAAATCAATACACCAACCACTACAGTTAGATTTATTAGATTTGTTGCTAAAATATCGGTATTAAGCCCGAAACTCCCAGCGAATAGCCAGTGAGCTAAAAAAACGAAAGAATGGGTTACATTTTTCATATGCTCTCCTCTTATATATAGGACGAACAAAGAAGAAAGTTTTTCGATCACTTACTTTGCTCGCCCTTTTTTGATCGGTTTTTTTAATGCAATTTTTTTTAATGCAAATAGATTCAATCTAATAATTTCTTTCTTTTAGATTAAGTCTTAGGTCTCGTTTGACCTGTGAAAGATCTCTTTTGTTGAAATGTTTCCAAAATTCCTAAAATAAAAAGAAAAAGACTTTCCACTGTCCTAAACTAAGGGCGGGAAGGAAGAGGGCGAGCATATCCTCTAAATTGATCATGCTCAAATCAGCCCTTCCAGGGGTTCCTGGGATATTTTCTGTCCCAATAAATAAAAAATTCCCGGAATAATATAATAAATAGGAGTAAAGTATTGATATACTTGGAATTACAGAAGCAAATACCTATTTACTAAAAAAAGAAAAAAGTATCTAATCTAAAGGACTCATTTTCTTTTTTAGGATTAAACAAAAGGGTTCGCAAATAAAAGCGCTAGTGCCACAACCAGTCCATAAATTGTTAAAGCTTCCATAAAAGCTAGACTAAGCAATAAAGTACCTCGTATTTTCCCTTCTGCTTCTGGCTGTCTCGCAATACCTTCTACAGCTTGTCCTGCAGCAGTACCTTGACCAACTCCAGGCCCAATAGAAGCAAGCCCTACGGCCAATCCAGCAGCAATAACGGAAGCAGCAGCAATTAGTGGATTCATGGTGAATTCCTCGTGTCAAAAAAAAAGAAATGGTTAAGGATACAATCAATCCAGAAATTATTACTTCTAACTTCTAATCTCTATTGGGTAGAAGTAACTAAAAAGTACAAATTGAAATGATAATCTAAATCGTCCGAACTACTTCGAGATCTCGTTTTTAGTTTCTAATCATTAGAGTTTTGTGTAAATCCATATGATTCTCATTATTCTATTTCTCTTTCTTTTCAACCAACCACTCTTTCATTCCATCCTTTTTTTTATTCTTCGATATCCTTTCCGTTTTTGCCCCTTCATCTAATCCATAATAAAAGACGAAATACAGGAAGAACCTGTATTGAAATAGAACTAATCCAAATACAATAGGAATCAAATCAAGATATACAATGGATAACAATATGCTGCATAGAACTGGATATGGAATCCAATTCCATATAGAAGGGAATTCTATATATCGGATTCGATAATGAATCTTAGGAATAAAAAAAATCCCATATACATTTGTTTCTTCTATTTTGTTTGCGTATTTTTTCTTTTTCGATTGAATCCGATTCTCAAATCATTCCTTAGAAAGACACACAAAAGATGACTTATAGACATTAAGGATATAGATCTAACCCGACCCCGCCCCCCTGAATGCATATATACTTTAACAATTCTGTAATATAGTCTATTCTCTCTCCTACAACTCTAGGTTGTATATTCATACGTATTTCGAACTATTTAGTTTTCCAACTAAGAGGATTATCTGGAACCATGCATGAATTGGGCTAAGCTAAAAAAAAAAGACTATTTCGAAAACTAGTCAATTCAATGATGACCTTCCATGGATTCACCTATATAAGCTGCGGCTAACGTTGCAAAAATAAGAGCTTGAATACCGCTTGTAAATAATCCAAGAAACATGACCGGTATAGGTACTACTAAGGGGACTAAAGAAACAAGAACAACAACGACTAATTCATCCGCCAATATATTTCCGAAAAGTCGAAAACTAAGCGATAATGGTTTTGTGAAATCCTCTAGGATGTTAATTGGTAAAAGGATTGGGGTTGGTTTAATATATTTCTCGAAATAACTCAGTCCTTTTTTACTAAGACCCGCATAAAAATATGCTGCTGATGTGAGTAAAGCTAAAGCAACAGTAGTATTTATATCATTTGTGGGCGCTGCTAATTCTCCATGGGGTAACTCTATAATTTTCCAAGGTAAAAGAGCACCCGACCAATTCGAAACAAAAATAAAAAGGAACATAGTTCCAATAAAGGGAACCCAGGGACCATATTCTTCTCCAATCTGAGTTTTGCTCAAGTCTCGAATAAACTCAAGGATATATTCGAAGAAATTCTGACCGTCGGTCGGGATGGTTTGTGGATTCCGAACAGCTATGATAACTGAACCTAGCAAGATAGTAATTACGACCCAAGAAGTGATGAGTACTTGGGCATGAATTTGGAAACCTCCTATTTTCCAATAAAAGTGTTGGCCTACTTCTACACCCGATATATCGTATAACCCCTTGAGTGTTTTAATGGAACATGGTGTAATATTCATATTGTCCTCTGATAAAAATTGAACTTCAAAAAAGGAATTCTTTTGATTCAACCATCTCTTTCTCAACTCAGCAACTTGAAGTATTAATCTTATATTTAGGATACCAAGAAATCAGATCAGATCATAATATATATCAATACCCTCTAATATATATCAATATTCCCCTTCTTTTTTCTATGCAAAACAAAAAAGAATAGTAACTAATTCCATAAATTTACGCAGGTGCTCAAGAATTAACTATTCTTCTTAATCAACGATTTCTTATATAGAGAGAACGGCCTTCACAAATTGCAAATACTAATTTGTTAAGAATTAATCGAATTGAAGTCATAGTGTCATCGTTGGCAGGAATCGATATATTCGCGAGATCTGGGTCACAATTTGTATCGACTAAAGAAATAGTAGGAATCCCCAAAATAGCACATTCCCGAAGAGCTATATACTCTTTTTGCTGATCAAGGACGATCACAATATCCGGCAACCTCGTCATATATTTGATCCCGCCGAGATATCTTTGCAAGGTAGATAATTTTCTCTTTAAGATTGCCGCATCTCTTTTTGGGAGATGGTGGAATTTTCCCATTTTTTCTTCCGCTCTTAAGTCTCTAAATTGAGAAAGTCTTGTTTTGGTAATCGACCAATTCGTTAACATACCGCTGAACCACTTTTTATTAACATAATGACAACGAGACCTTATTGCAGCTGATGCTACTAAATCCGCTGTTCTTTTTTTGGTACCAACAATTAAGAAGCTTTTTCCTTGACTTGCTGTATCAAAAACTAAATCACAAGCTTCTGATAAAAAACGAGCCGTTCTAGCGAGATTTGTAATATGAGTACCTTTACGCTTTGCCGAGATGTAAGGGGCCATTTTAGGATTCCATTTCTTAATACCATGACCAAAATGAACTCCCGCTTCTATCATCTCTTTCAAATTGATGTTCCAATATCTTCTTGTCATTTTTTCCACACTTCCTTTTTATTTTTTCTTTTTTTCGTCTTACCATTACGGAATTGATTTCTTTTTGAAGATTAAGAAAGAGCCGAAATAGCTTGAAATAAATAATAATTGTTCCGATGGCACCTTCTACTCAGAATTGGTCTTTGATACATGGTATAAACATAGCCTTAATGAATTAACTTACTTCTTTTTTTTACTTATTAAAATACAAAATCTAAAATCAGACCTGTTAGCATTCTAAGGTCAAAAGTCTAGTTTAAATTAAAGTAAAAAAAAATCTGCTTTATGTATCCTTAAATCCTATAAATGGGGGTAAATGAGGTTCTGATGTCTCATAGAAATTGTTTGTTACGTCAGAATCAGAAGAAACTAATTCTGTATGGGGAAACAAAATATCTCTCATTTCTGACGCGAATAATTTTTTTTTTTGAATTTCGAAATAAAGGTTCTTGTCTTGTGGGGAACGATGCACAAATTTTTGGAATCCGGTACCAACAGGTATAATCTCCCCCAGAACTACGTTTTCTTTCAGGCCTTTCAACCAATCAATACGACCCCGTAGGGCAGCTTTTGCTAAAACTCGAGCAGTTTCTTGAAAACTTGCTTCAGATATGAAACTTTGGGTATTCAGGGAAGCCCTTGTTATTCCCAATAAGATTGCCCGATAATAGATCGATTCATCCAAAGCCCGCCCTGCTCGTTCCGCTCGCAATAGTCCTATTAATTCCCCTGGTAAAAAAACATTAGACATTCCATCTTCGGAAACCCGTACTTTTGATGTTACTTGGCGTATAATAATCTCTATATGTCTATTATGGATCTGTACCCCTTGGGAGCGATAAACTTTTTGGATCTTATTAACCAAAGAGATACGACTTTGGGCTATGGTTAGCTCAGCTCCAACCAAGAATCCCCAGGGAACCCCAAGAATTCTTGGTATACGCTCATTCCAATCCTCAATTCTCCTTTCGAGATTCGGCGATAGTGAATCAATTGAACGCGCTTCGAAGATTTGTTCTACTTTTGGAAGACCTTGCGTTATATCACTAGATCTCGATTTTTCATATATAAACGTAACTAACCTATCTCCTTTGTAAAGGATTTTTCCATAATGACCATGAACAGTTGCTCCTATAGTGGCCAAATAAGGCTTAGCTGCTCTTATAACAAAGGAGTCCATATTAACAATGAAAATTTGACCAGATTTTTTTATGTGCGATTTAAATAGACATACATTTTCGCAAATAAATTGTCCAAGGTGAATTATTGCCGATGTCTCCTCCCACAAGTCCTCATGGAGAAAGTGCCAATTCAAATGGAATGGATCCAACATGATGTTACTGTTGAAATTCGAAATCCTTTTATTTTCGTCTATTAAAGAGTATTTAAGTCCTTGAAGTACTTGGAAGGTTTGTTTCAAATTGTCAAGGAACAAGTATTTTTTTAACAAGATCTGATTATGCGTTAATAAATAGTAAGATGAGGAAAAATTCGATATACTAGGTACAATAGCGCCTAAGAGCCCAAAAATATCTCGAATAGGAATTCTAGGGTTCGATTCTTTTACCGCATTGGGATATTTCGAATTCTTGAATAAACCAAGTCGAGAACAGTTGGATGCCGACAAAATCATCAAAGATGGGTATTCTTTATTTCGATTCAACAAGGTGCCAATAGCTTCTTGATGTTGGCTAAGTGATTGAATCTTCGCTTTGGAATAAAAGGAATTGGTATTGTTGCGATCTAACCTATTATTGGGAATCGATCCCGCACTTGTCCTATCATACCTTCTTCGTGTATACGAAATTGTGGACTTGACTAACTCAATTCTTAGGAAATCGCGAATTAGATCATTTGTTCTTACCTCAACAAGGGAAGCACGAGTCCCCTCTTTTTCTTCTTGTTCCCAATTCACTACTAAGCAAGTTCGAACGAATTGACTATTTGTGTGATAAATTCTTTGAGTTAACTTGCTATTTTCATGAGAAATAAAATTGACAAGTCGAAGTTGGAGATTATCCTCTTCTTGCAGGAGATCTTGCGGGAAAAGTGTTGCTAAATTTCTCCCTTCGTCCATTTCATATGCGACTGCAGGTCGAACCGAAACAAAATACTTTTCCTTGCTTTTGAGAATTTTTTTCCGTTGAACATAAACCCAATTTTTCCTTTTTTTTGATTCCTTAGAATCTTTTTTTTCTCTTTCTGGTGGTATCAAACTGCCACCTAATATCTTATCTGCCTCTTCAGGAAAATGAATATCTCCGGAAAAGATTTTGAGTTCCGTATGGCTTTTTTTTCTCTTCACTCGGACCAATCCACCTAACCGACTTCTTGTATTTTTTGTGAGTTGTGTATCCACTCCAATAATACTATTGTCAAGTACCTTTAGGGATAAGGATCTCGGCAAGATATGCAGTTCTTGAAGAATGAAAAAAAACCGATCTACTTCTTTTTGGTATTTTAGACTAAATTCTTTTGTTCCTCGATGCTCAATAAAACCCTCTTTTTTTAAGATAGAATCTTCTTCAGGGCCCCCATATTCGTCCTCTGAGTCTTCCTCTGATTCTTCCTCTAAAGTCCCATATTCGTTCTCTGAGCCATTCTCAGGGCTCCTATATTCTTCTTCTGAGTCTTCCTCTAGAGTTCCATATTCGTCCTCTCGGGTCTTATATTCGTTCTCTGGGCTCCCATATTCTTCTTCTGAGTTTTCCTCTAGAGTCCTATATTCGTCCTCTAGGATCCCATATTCATCTTCTAGGGTTTCATATTCGTCCTCTAGAGTCCTATATTCGTCTTCTAGGGTTTCATATTTGCCCTCTCGGGTCCTATATTGGTTCTCTGGGCTCTCATATTCGTCTTCTGAATCTTCCTCTTGAGCCCTATACTCTTCCTCTCGGGTCCGATATTCTTCCTCTAGCGTCTTATATCTAAATTTAACAATTCCTGAGCCCCTTTTATCTTTTCTGTATCGTGGATCGTCAAAATAAGCAAAAATAGTATTTCTGTGTAAAACACCCATAAAGGGTATTTCAATTGAAATACCCAAACAGGATATTAGCTCTTTCTCTTGTTCTTGATGATATTGTAATGGAATGACGAACCTATTTCTTCGCTTTTTCGCCAACAAATCCGAATTATCTTGAAGAATAGAAGGATAGACAAAACTACAATGACCGTTGGACACAATTCGATTTGGCGTTAAATAATCAAGAATTTCCCTATCTTTTTTATCAAAAGTATCCAACAGTCTATGGCTTACTTGATCATTAGCCAGTGAGAAGTCAAAGGTATATCTTTCGTCAACAGAAAAAGAATAAGTATTCATTTGATCTTGATCCTTGTGGAGCGAAAAAGATGCTATACTGGATCTGCACATACTTACTGACAATATCCATAAATGGCTTGTTTTTAGTAATCGACGAAGATTACCATATTGATATTCGGGCGCATGGTAAACATCAGTACTCCAGTGCATTTCCCCGTCTGATTCGGAATAAATATGCTTTTGTACCTTTTCTTTAAAATGCAAAGTGGACGTTCCGGCACGAATCTCTGCAATTACTTGTTCGGATTCTACATATTGATCATTTTGCACTAGAACCAAACTTTTTAACGGAATATTCACACTATGTAAAATATCCTGACTCTGAATAGTTACATGCAAGTCTATATAGCATAGAAAAGCAGGCTGCCCATGACGGGTACGTGTGGGGTGAACCAAATCCTCGTTGAATTGGATTTTTCCATTCGAGGGGGATCGTACAAGGTCGGCAGTACCCCCTGTGAATACTCCACCAGTATGAAAAGTTCTTAATGTTAGTTGAGTCCCCGGCTCCCCAATTGATTGACCCGCAATAATACCTACAGCTTCCCCCAATTCGACCAGATCGCCATGAGTGGGACTCCGCCCATAACATAATTGACAGATCCAAGATGTGCTCCGGCAAGTAAAGGGGGTTCTAATATATATTGGTTGTGCTCGATACGGTTGTGCTCGAAAGGCAGTTATGAATCGATTGACTAATTCAATTCCAATACCTTGATTTCGAGCAGCAATGCATCGTGAACCTATATAGATATCATCTGCTAATACACGACCAATTAGTGTTTGGACAAAAAGTTTTTCCGTCATCCCATTTTGAGGACTCACAGAAATACCTCGGATAGTACCACAATCTCTTCTCCGCACAATAATATGTTGAACTACTTCAACAAGTCTACGTGTAAGATATCCAGCATCCGCTGTTCGTACAGCAGTATCTACAACCCCTTTTCGGGCTCCGTAGCAGGAAATTATATATTCTGTCAAAGAAAGTCCCTCGCGTAAATTGCTTTGAATAGGTAAATCAATCATTTGTCCTTGAGGATCCGCCATTAACCCTCTCATACCTACTAATTGGTGTACCTGAGATGCATTTCCTCTGGCTCCTGAAAAAGACATTAGATAGACTGGATTAGAAGGATCCGTTATCCGAAAATTCGAATTCATTTCTTGTTTCAAATATTCACTTGTAGCATACCATATCTCAACGGATTGGCGTAATTTTTCTACCGCGTGTATAGCCCCATAATAATAGTGTTTCTCCAAAAGAAAACTCTGTTGTTCCGCGTCTTGGACTAACCATCCTTTAGAAGGTATTGTTAAAAGATCCTCGATTCCTAAAGAAATCGATGTAGTAGTGGCTTGATGGAAGCCCAAAGTCTTTATTTGATCCAGTATATGGGATGTATATCCCATTCCGAAATGATCTATTAATCTGCTAATAAGTCGTTTCATAGCAGTTCCGTCTATCTCTTTATTATGAAAGACCAGGTTGGCCCGTTCCGCCATACATAAGTACCCCCTTTTTTGGCTGAGTAGGATTCGACAATGGGCCTGAGTCAGTGATTCGAAAACTAAATTTACTCCCTTTCCTCAATCTCAATCTGAATTTGCGCGGCAAAAAAGATGGTACGAGCGAAATCGGAATGCCCCCCGAAAGGGGCATGGCCGAATCGAACTTCCTTGTTTAGATAGTGTATGACTAGGCCCGACTAAATCCTTGTAAGGCTTCCTCTATTTCTCTATAAAAAGAAATATGACCAAGAGTGGTTCGAATGTATATAGAACGGATTTCGTTTTTTCTATTTCCTACTATTAGATAGTGGGCATAAATCTCATGATAAGTCCCAAAAGATTCATATTGAACTTCAATCGGAACTTCTCTTGACCCAATGACGCGTTGATCTAGTTTCCATCGGAGCCACAAGGGGCTGTTTAAGCCGATTCGTTTCTGTCTATAAGCTCCCAGTGCATCATAGGAACTAGAAAAAAGGGGTTCTTTATCTTTCGTATACTTATAATAATAATTATTATTGTAATTTACTTTTTTATTTGGAGAGTTTCCACAACTATTATATCTATTTGCACAAATACCTCGACGGTTTCCAATCGTTAATACATAAAGTCCGATAAGCATGTCTTGGGTTGGCACGCAAATAGGATCTCCAATAGCAGGAGACAGGAGATTCATATGAGAAAACATAAGTAAACGGGCTTCCGCCTGAGCTTCCAAGGATAAAGGTAGATGAACAGCCATTTGATCCCCATCAAAGTCCGCATTGAAACCCTTACACACTAATGGATGTAAACAAATAGTACGCCCCTCTACTAAAATGGGTTGGAAGGCCTGTATGCCTAATCTATGCAGGGTAGGTGCTCTGTTCAACAGTACAGGATGTCCCCGCATAACTTCTTGAAGTATTTCCCATACAATGGGTTCCTTTTCCCAAATTTTTCTTTTAGCAATCCTGACATTAGAGGTAGCACGTTTCGTGATTAAATCGCGAATTACAAATAGCTGAAAAAGCTTTATTGCTATCTCTAGAGGTAATCCACATTGATGTAATGAAAGCGAAGGACCCACAACAATGACAGAACGCCCCGAGTAATCGACCCGTTTCCCAAGCAGAGTCTCGCGAAACCTACCCTCTTTACCCTCAATTACATCTGAAAGTGACTTGTATACTTTATTGTGACCATCCCTCGTTGGTTGCCCGCGGGACCCACTATCAAGAAGTGTATCCACGGCTTCTTGTACCAATTTTTCCTGGCACATTACTAAATCTGCTGGCGCTAATTCACTTCTTTTTAATAGATAGGCAAGGTTGTTGTTCCGACGGATAACTCTCTTATAAAGTTCATTAATATCCGAAGTCACTACTTTATCCCCAGACCTATAAACAATGGGTCTCAATTCGGGAGGAAGAACCGGTAATAAGCACAAAACCATCCATTCTGGTTCTACATTTGTTTGAATAAAATGTTTCGCCAATTGCATGCGTCTAATCAAAAAAACTTTTCTTATTCGTCTTTTTCTATCTTCCCATTCATCTCCACTATACCCCTCGTCTTCTAATTCTTTCCATTCAACCAAGGAATTCTCCATAATAATTCGCAAATCCAAATCCGCTAATTGTTCTCTAATAGCACCCGCTCCTGTCGCAATTTCCCGATTTCGAAATGTTGCAAAGCCTGGAGTAGAAAAAAAGGGAGAAATGCTGTGGTTACAGGATGAAATTTCATCTTCGAATAAACCCCGTAATCGTAAGAAAGTAGGTTTTTTAGCGCTGGGCCTAGCAAAAGAGAAATCGCCGTATACTAGGCCCTCCAATTTCTTAAGGGGTTTATCTAAAAGATTCGCGATATAACTAGGAAGACCTTTCAAATACCACACATGAGTCACTGGACATGCCAGTTTGATGTATCCCATTTGATATCTTCGTATCCGAGAATCAACAAATTCTACCCCGCATTTTTGGCAAAATCTTTCGTCTTCGTTTTCAGCTACGCTCGCTCGAGAATTTCCACAAGCACAAATTCCACTTTTTATGGGTCCAAAGATTCTTTCGCAAAACAATCCATCTTTTTCGGGTTTATCGGTTTTATAATGAAAAGTGGAGGGTCTTGTGACTTCGCCAATAACTTCCCCATTAGGTAGGATTTTGTTAGCCCAAGCCTTTATTTGTTGAGGGGAAACGAGTCCAATTTGAAGTTGTTTATGTTTATATTGGTCAATCATAAAATAGAAATAAGAAAAGCATAAAATAGAAATAAGAAAAGAATTTTGATTTATTCCGATCAAACATCCTGTCTATTAACCTGGAAGTTCTTCTCAGATACAAGGAAATGGTTCAGTTCTAGAGCCAAAGATCGTAGTTCTCGAACGAGCACTCGAAAGGATTCTGGAGGATCCTCGTGATTAGGCACTCTTTTTCCCCAGATCGTAGCATTAAGTATTTCTTGGCGAGCTATAAGATGATCAGATTTATAAGTAAGTATCTCTTGTAAAATATGAGCAACACCAAATCCTTCTAAAGCCCAAACTTCCATTTCTCCTACTCGTTGTCCCCCTTGCTTGGCTCTTCCTCTAACGGGTTGTTGGGTAACAAGTGAGTAGGGCCCAGTAGAACGTCCATGGATTTTCTCATCAACTTGATGAATTAATTTTAATATATAGGACTTCCCTATTAGAACAGGCTGTTCGAAGGGATCTCCTGTTCTTCCATCAAATATTCTGCTTTTTCCCGGGTACTCGGGTTCAAATACCCATGGATTTTTTGTTTGTTTACTGGCTTCATATAATTCCGAAAACACAAGTTTTCTTGAAGCCTCTTGCTCATATCTCTCATCAAAGGGTGCTATTCTATAATGTTTCTTTAGCAGATCCCCTGCTAATCCGAGCGAGCTTTCAAATATTTGTCCCACATTCATTCGTGAGGGTACTCCTAAGGGATTGAAGACCATATCAACAGGTGTTCCATCTTGCAAATAGGGCATATCTTGCCTAGGCAAAATTTTGGAAATGATCCCCTTATTCCCGTGTCTTCCGGCTACTTTATCCCCAACTTTGATTTCACGTTTCTGTAAAATATATACACGAACCATTATGTCGAGGGGGTCCCTCTGGATCCATTTCACATCGATAACGCGCCCTCTTCCACCTATAGGTAGTTTGAGAGAGGTTTCTTTTGAAGTGGATACCTCAAGACCAAAAATGGCCCGTAATAATCCAGCTTCCGCGATATACGACGATTCGCTGGCTATCTGAGGCGTTAATTTACCTACTAAAATATCGCCAGTTTCTACCCAGGATCCCAACCTCACAACTCCATTTCTGTCCAAATTGCGGAGTAAATGCTCTTCTAGATGTGGTATTTCTTTAGTTATTTTTTCAGTGGAGCCTTGGCTTGTTGTATCCGTCTGAATTTCATATTTTCGGATGTGAAAAGAAGTATAAATATCCTCATATACCAAACGTTCGCTAATTAGTACTGCGTCTTCAAAATTGTAACCCTCCCACGGCATATAAGCTACTAAAATGTTTTTTCCTAAAGCAAGTTCCCCCCCAACTGTAGCTGCTCCCTCCGCTAAAATTTGCCCCTTTTTAATGGATTTTCCCCGTGGAACCCGAGGTTTTTGGTGCATACAAGTATTTTTGTTAGAGCGCCGATGGGCAACTAAAGGAATACTTACAGTCTTCCCACTACTTGATAAAAGGATCTTGTGACTATCACTAGAAATGATCTTTCCCTCGCGTTCGGCTATAACGGAAACCCTCGAATCTAGAGCTGTTTGGCGTTCCAATCCAGTTCCAACAATGCACTTCTGGGACCGAGAAAGTGGAACTGCTTGGCGCTGCATATTAGAACTCATTAAAGCCCGATTTGCATCATTATGCTCAATAAAAGGAATGAGAGAACCCCCAATAGAAAAATATTGGAAAGGAAAAATACTTCTAACATGAATCTGTTCCCATGCAATAGTCAGGAATTCTTGACGGTATCTAGCTGGAACAACCTGTTCCTCTTGAATACCCTGATTCAAGGACAAAGAATTTCCTGCTGCTATCATATAATATTCATCTCTATTTGGTGATAAATAAACCACCTGTCTCTCTTTTTTTTCTTTTGCTTTCTCAGATATTTCATAAAACGGACTTTCTATAGATCCCCACCAGTGATCAATTCTCGCATGAATAGGTAAGGATCCAGTAAGTCCAACATTGATTCCTTCGGACGTGTCAATTGGACAAATACGCCCATAGTGACTCGGATGAATATCTCGGCTCCGAAAACTTGCAGTTCTCCCCGTCAATCCTCCAGGACCCAAACAACTCACTTTTCGCCCATGAACCGTTTGTGTCAATGGATTGGTTTGATCAAAAACTTGAGATAAAGGGTATGTGCCAAAAAAGGTCTCATAAGTAGTTATTAATAAAATGGAAGTTGAAGTTGGAGTTACCAAAGTCTGTGGAGTTGGTTTCGATTGACGTATGAATACTCTACGGATAGTTTTTTGAACCGCATGTTGTAAACGACCAAGAGCCAGTCCGAATTGATCTTGTAACAGATCCGCAACCGAACGAATACGTTTATTTTTCAAGTGATTCATATCGTCATCGTCAAGTATACCCGTTCCAAATTTCATTCCAATCAAATGATCCGTAGCAGCCAATACATCTCGCGGTAACAAGAATGTATTGTTCTGAGGTATATCAAGATTAAGTCTTCGATTCATATTTCGTCGACCAACTCTTCCTAATTCACATTTTTGTTGAAAAAATTTCTTTTGTAATTCCTCACATAAGGACTCCGAAAATACCAGGTCCCCACCTACACAAGCAAATTGTTGATAAAACTCCAAAATAGCTTTTTCTTTTGACTCAATCCTCTTCTTCTCCTTAGCATTCGGGAAAGACAAGAAAATTTCGGGGTAGGAAACATTATCTAAAATTTCTTTTAGATTCGAACCCATAGCTGATGATAGAACTAAAATAGATATCTTTTGTTTTCTACTCACGCGAGCCCATATCCTTTCTTTTTTATCAATTGCTAATTCCGACCTTCCCCCCCAATCTGATATTATAGTCCCGGTGTATATAGAAATTCCCTTATGGTCTAATTCCGAGCGGTAGTAAATACCAGGACTTAGCAATATTTGATTGATCACAATTCGGTATATTCCATTTATTATAAAGGTTCCTAAGGAATTCATTATAGGAATGTTTCCAATAGAAATAGTTTGCTTTTGCGCATCGAAACCAAAAATGAATCTCGCATATACATATAATTCGGAAGAATAGGTGAGTGATTCATACACAGCATCCCTTTCTTTTATCGAGGGTTCTAGCAATTGATATCCTTTCGCAAATAATTGAAATGCAATTTCGTGATCTGGATCTTTAATTGTTGGAAACTTCTCAAGTTCTTCTGCCAAGCCTTGATTAATGAACCTACAAAATCCCTCGAATTGGATCTGACTAAATCCGGGTATTGTGGACATTCCCTCATTTCCATTCCGGAGCATCTTAATCTTAAGTTTCCTATTTCTCGAAGAAAAATTCCATTATCAGCTCACTCTTCATCAATCCCTACGGATCAATCTAGCAATCATGGAATCTATATTCTGTTTACTGAATCACATGAAATTCTAGGGAACTCCACATACGTATTTCATATATATATTTCATACATATGAATAGAGACTATTTCGACGAAAGTTCGAATTTTGCAGGGGTAGAAATGGAATGAAAATGAATTGATAAAACAATCCTAGAAAAAAATTCCGCCACTTAAACTTTATGATATTCTAATCAGATTGGATAGCAAAGATTTCTCGTTTTATCTTTTTTCTATGAAAGGGATAAAGCCATAATAATTTCTAAGCACTAGAAAGTTTGACTTTAGTTCTATTTAGAATAGCACGCTTAGTTGAATTTTCAAAAAGAATTTGAAGGTTCTTTTTTGTTTCGTAGTAGTAGAATTGCTGGAAAATAAAGGATTTCGTTGTAGAATCCTAAAATAAAGTACTTACTTTATTGTTTAAGTAGTTGCCAATAATCTAGTTATCCGCCTATCTACATATCCTTTCTTTTATCGTAATTTCATTTGGGTGGGCCAAGAAGGCCTGGCCATAATCTATATCAGAGCAAATTTCCTCTTTTTTTTATTCAAGATATTTAATGCAATGAAAAATTAAAGCACGATTCCCCATAGGGATATGTACATAAGGGGGATCCATAGATAATAATGCTGTTCGGACCTGTAGTTTACCTATATACAGATTAGGGAAACTTTTATTCTATTTTATTATGCCATTAAAAGGAATGGGGGGAGAGAATACCGATTTAAGAGTCGTTCACTACTGCAATTCAAAAAAAAAAGAAAATTCTAGTTAATGGTTCCAATTTATTCTGAATTTTGCAGCCTGTGACTGGAAATCCACTTTTTCTCTTTTGTCATCTTAATCGAATAGAAAGAAAAGGGGAGTTTTCTAGTGTTAGCAATGTGTGTTTTAAGATAGAATCCATCGAGGAGAATAAGCGAAACTGGATCCAAAAAAGCAGAAATCTTTTTGTTTTGAAAAAGATTGGAAAAAGTAAGTAGAATTAGATTCAAGATAAAAGAAAAGGGGTTTTAGTAAGAAAATGTGAATGAATACTTGTTCTTTTCTCGATTTTATATCGGATTTTTTGGCGGCATGGCCAAGTGGTAAGGCAGGGGACTGCAAATCCTTTATCCCCAGTTCAAATCTGGGTGCCGCCTCATCAATAAAATACTTAGGATTATAGTACTGATCAAACTCGACAAATTCGTACCCCCATAAGTTGGGGCAAGAGAGTAACTAGGTCTGGCGATACTGGATTTTGAGAATCCATACCTTAGTTCTATCCTCAAACTAGGGTTTGTTTTGGCGGCAGTGGCCCAAATAGCTACCAATAGAGATGAGGTAGCGTTTCCTTTTTCTTTTATTAATTTGAATTGATTCGGTAATTTTAAACTTCAAGGCTAAGATGTCAGAAATCTTCGTATCCAAAGGTCCCCAAGGGGCAGTCTTTTTTCAATCTAAGATTGAAGAAGGGACTTCTCGAAGAAATATCAAGACTTCCTAATTATCATACATTTTATTTATCGTACAGCTTACTACATATACTTAGTACATCTTATACTACCTACATACACTCTACATACACTAAAGTAAAGGCTACAGATTCTGTCGAGAATCAGATTGAATAGGTTGATCAAAAATCAATTTCGGAGTTGTGGATAAGGTCTCCTCACTTTTTTATAGTGGGGTTTAGGTCAAAAATAAACATCGGTAAGATAGGTATCAAAAGTTTATCTATCCTAATTTTATGGTATATTCTGACGTCCTTTGCTTATAAAAAAGGTAACAAAAGGAAGAAAAAATTTCTCTATTCCCGCGTCTTCTATTCAGGATATCCCCCTACTCTTTTTTAGGGAAAAGGGCTATATAGCATATTTATACTTAATGCTCTGCAATTCTACCAGAAATCATATAAGAATTTGTTAGGAGTAAATTCCTTTAACTGATTCCTCCATAGTCTTGGGGCAGAATGGTCTTTTGACTCTGTACCCTTGATTCCACTATGATTATAGATCAATAGTAGAATAATTCCTTCATAGAAATAGGAGACATAATTTACATGGATATAGTAAGTCTCGCTTGGGCTGCTTTAATGGTAGTCTTTACATTTTCTCTTTCGCTAGTAGTATGGGGGAGGAGTGGACTCTAGGGATACTACTAATTGAGTAGTCGAATTGTAGTATCAACTCTTTTCTTTAATTGATCGTTTTGCATTAATCATTTTGTCAAACTTTATTTTTTCTCTCGTTCTTTAGTTTTGTTTCACTCTTGTAAGAAACTCTTTAAGAAGGAGTCGTTCTATTCTACTATGTTCTATTCTACTATAATAGTATAGAAAGAGCGATTATAGTAATTCAGAATTTCTACTAGAAGTGACGAGTAAAAAGAAAGTTCTATACATAAGAAAATCAGATAAGAAAATTAGACTTTCTTACACGAAGCTATTCACAACATATCGCACATTTTCCATTTATACTCTTTTCTTATTCTTAGAAAATTTTTGAAGTTCTTTTTTTTGAAGGATCTCGTGTGAAGCATCTCGCGGCATTTTTAAGCATGAAAGATTCGTAGGTTTTTCCTTTTACTTTTTTTCTTTTACTATAGTCTACTCTCGTAGTATTTTTCTCCCCCTCCATGGACTCTTTCAATGAAGAATTTTCTTCGATTTTTTTGATTTTGATTTGATTGAAATTAAGTGGATGCAGTGAAAAAAGAAGTTGAATTAGACTACTATTTCAATTTCAATCTACTAATTGATTCTATGTAGATTCAAGATAATATAATAGAAAAGAAAGAATCTAAAGTGTGGTAGAAAAAACTATATGTAGTTCTTTCTACCACACTTTATGATTCCAACCAGATCCTTTCATTTAAGACTTGGATTTTTATTTTCTTTAATTAATCCCTTTTTCATTTCTTCAATGATTAATTGGAATTCCAATTAATCATTTTGGCTCGCGGTTTTTACATAAAGAATAAGTAAAAAGCCAGTAGGAACTAGAATGAATAATGCAGTAGCAATAAATGCGAGAATATTGACTTCCATAACCTCTTTATTTTTTTTTTTTTTTTATTTCACAATAACTCGGGATGTAATCCCATGGAGAGGAAAAAGGGGTATCCTGTAAATTCAAGGCGAGGACTTACATTCTGATAATACTGAATCAATTCAATATTATGAATATCGGATCCATCAAATCAATTCTTGGTCCATAGTGGAATAATATAACATAAGAAGATCCCTTATCCATACTAAGACGAAAATAGGTCTTTGATTGGATTCGGAACCCCCTCTTTTTTTCATCCATTTCTACTTTTGCTTTTCTATATATATACTTTTGCTTTTCTATATATATAGAGAACCCAAAAGGTTTCTTATCTTATCCAATTTCCCTTCCTTTTTCTTATAGTTATATATATAATTATGTATTATATGACCGACTTTCTATGGGTCACATAAACATCCAAATAAGCAGTAGAAGTAGAAATGAGATGGAGAAAAGAGGATCTTAAATAAAAAAGATCCACTATTTCAATTTAGGAAAAAGAGCATTTGCTTAGTTTTTATTTTGTTAAGTTACTATCAATATCTTCTTTTTTGGGTCTAAAGATGAGAGCAATAAAAAAAAGGAGTCGGCAAATGGACTGAGAGTGAAGTGGATTTTTTCTAATTATTCATTGCACATACACAAACAAAGTTGGAACTACAAAGTGGAAGAGGTGTGATTTAACCCCCAAAAAGGAACTAATTATATTAAATTAACTCTCTAACAACAATAAACGAATAAGATTTATGTATGGATTCCGGGAAAATACCGGTACTCTATTCCATAAGAGTCGAATAGGAAGTTAAGGTGAGGATGGTATCATCATAAAAATAGAGTAATATAAAAATAGGGTAATATCCTAAATTATACTAATCCACGTATGATATGTATGTCTTTCCTTATCAACCGGAAAGAGTGAAAAAAAAATTCCTATACAGCTCTCTTTTTACTGAGAGATGCGAAATAAAAAAAGTGAAGTAAAGGTGCCCTATAGATATTTGATCTTGCCTCCTGTCCCCCCTTTTTTTCATGGAAATTTTTGATGAAAAAAGGAAATATGAATTTGTCCATTCATTGAACCCTAGTTCGGGACTGACGGGGCTCGAACCCGCAGCTTCCGCCTTGACAGGGCGGTGCTCTGACCAATTGAACTACAATCCCTGCGGGGTGTATGGCATACCTATTCTTAAATAGAACCAAAAGAGGATTCGATTCGTCTGTCGTACTCTAAGAAATAGAGTAATCATATACTACATACCCACATAAGATATGTGGGTATAATGAGAGTGGCATAACTAGTATGTCGCGGTTTTTTATCCCTAAAAAAAAATGGATTTAGTTCATATTCACTAAGCCCTAGATTTTTGGGCCGAGCTGGATTTGAACCAGCGTAGACATATCGTCAACGAATTTACAGTCCGTCCCCATTAACCGCTCGGGCATCGACCCAGGAAGAATTTTTTCTAGGGTTTTTGATAATCTATGATTAACCTCTTTTTATAATACTCCCTACCCCCAGGGGAAGTCGAATCCCCGCTGCCTCCTTGAAAGAGAGATGTCCTGAACCACTAGACGATAGGGGCATCACTAGACGATAGCGCCATATACAACCACTCGTCATTATACTATAATGATAGTATGAGCAGTTTTTTGGAATTGTCAATATACTCGAAGAGTATAACTAGATCAAAGCAAAGAGTCTTTCCTACTTTTCTGTTATGCTTTCATAGGACTTTTTTTAGTTGATGGTTAGGTTAATTCACGGGTCATCCCCTACTTTTTAGGTAAATTCGTTTAAAGGGTATAGAATAAGAATAGATTACTAAAAAAAATCTAGATTAGTTCAGTACAGGTATTGATTTGATTGCTCTAACAGGAAAAAGAGTCCAATTTCATTTCTTTTTTGCAATTTAAACTCTGTGCTTCGTTTAGTGTTCAGACTAAAAATGTGGGCATCTCGCACTAAACTAAGTCATAAAATTCAAGAAAAAATAGAGACATTTTCAAAAAAAAAAAAGTGAATGAATTTAGTAGAAAAGTACTTTATCTGATTCGAACCGATGACTTCTGTCTTACCTTGGCATTACTATACCACTAAGTGAAAAGCCCTTTATCGGATTTGAACCGATGACTTATGCCTTACCATGGCATTACTCTACCACTGAGTTAAAAGGGCTTTTTATTTTATTCAATAATTAGCCACTTTCGTTTACCATTATGAGTCTACTGCATAATGGACATAATATATGTATATATTAATGTACATAATATATACATATATAGATATATATATGAAAGATTTTCTTTTCTATATATCGAGATATAGAAGTTTATTCATGGCGGGGTTCAAAATCTCGAGAAACTCAAGAAAAATAATAAAATCTTTCATATTCTCTCTTATCACTTGCACAAAGTAGAGGTATTTTATTATTATATAAATAAATACGTATAACGTATAATAAAATACGTAAACAGAGAGTTGACACACTCAAAAATTCTTATCTTATTAGTACACTTAAAAATTCTTATTAGTATCCGATAGACTTGAAGAAGGTAAGTTCATAGGTATGTAAACACGATCTCGGACGACTCACCAAACCAAAGCCTGAAAGTTCTACTTTTTTTTTTGAAGAGGAGAACAAATATGTATCAATTGTTGAATCGGATACAACAATGGGCCAAAAAGGCCAAAGGGGCAATAAGAACTGCTGTTAAAAAAATGATAGACTTTGTTTTTTTTATCTTTAGGCTATTAACTTTTCACATGTTCAGAATGTTCTGCAGAATTAGGGACTTCTTTCTTCTATTAGCGGATCTTATGATGAAAACTTTCTCCAATTATGTTTTATTTTTCCTAATTCTAATTGGATGGGGTATAAAGGAATTCGCGCTCTTCATATACCCATATGGCTGGGTATTAATTTTCAGTGATATACTTCTTATCTGTTTTGGTGAGAGATTGAAACAATTTTTAACAGGCATCCTTTGGAAAAACTTTCGAGTTCAAAACTTTTCAATTTTTCTTAAAAAGTTTTGGACGGATTTGTTGAAGCGATTTTCAACAGGTACCCCTTGAAAATGGGGTACTTGAATATTCTCCAAGGATTCTCGTGCATTTTGAACAAACAACAAACTATGTTGGAGTTTTATCAACAATTTGATTCTAAAAAAAAAAGTGAGCAGTCGAATTTCTACTGCAGAGTAGAAAAGTTATTCTACAGCCTGCCCAATAAAAAAGAAAAAGAAGAAAGGGATTTATGGGGACTGTACTGCCCCTAGTGTATATTGTAGGAATAATCAAGCTATTCCTTACAGAAGTCTGGCACATTTACGTCCTCGCAAAACAAAGAAGGATCATTGTAGTCGTGTAGAATACGATCCTAATCGAAATGCATACATTTGGTTCATACGCTATTGGCATGATAAGAAGAGATGTATTTTACAGACTATAGAGGGGCTCTAAACTAAAGTAAAGGTCCGCGATTGAAGTACCAACCGCTCACTGTCATGAACTTTCCCCGTTTGATTCGATAAGGTGGAATTAGCCTCCTTCTCGAATGGCTACGCTTGACAAAGGGTAGCGTTGGTATCATAATTTACATGTAGCGGGTATAGTTTAGTGGTAAAAGTGTGATTCGTTCTATTAATAACTGAATTTGAAATGATATACTTAAGGCATCCTTAAGTTTTTTTTATATTAATATTCCAATGAAAACTTTAGTTCTTATAAAGGGTTTAATCCTTTTCCTCTCAATATCATATTGAGGAAGAATATACATTCTCGCGATTAGTATCCAAAGAATAATCGAATTTGCATCCAAAATACAAATTCGATTATGAATACATAGTCGCGAAGCATAATTTTCCATTGGATTAAGTATTCCAATTGAATAAATATGAGTAAAGGATCTATGGATGAAGATACAAAAAAGTTGATTTCCAATCGTAACTAAATCTTCTTTTGTTTAAAAAGTAAATGGAAGCTCAATAGCTAAAAAACGATAGTTTTGGTTTACTAGAGCCATCAGTATATTGTTTCAGCTCGGTGGAAACCCAACTCTTTTCCTCAGGATCTCTTGAAAGAAATTAGGGAACGAAGTAAGTAGATTAGATAGATATTTAGGAAAATTTCTATCTCCTACTCTATAGGGATCATCTAGAAAGCGGAGAGCTTTGGTTCCATTCAGACAGAAAAGCTGACTTAGATGTTAAGTGGTGAGAATATCCATAAAGGAGCCGAATGAAATCAAAATTTCATGTTCGGTTTTGAATTAGAGACGTTAAAAAAAATCAACCAACGTCGACTATAACCCCTAGCCTTCCAAGCTAACGATGCGGGTTCGATTCCCGCTACCCGCTCCATTCTGCACTGTATAAAAAAAGACTCTTCTATTTGTCTAGACATGGTAGAGACTTGTATTCAACCTTTTTCGTCTACCAGTTTTTGGCCCTACAGAGCGGAGTAGAGCAGTTTGGTAGCTCACGAGGCTCATAACCTTGAGGTCACGGGTTCGATTCCCGTCTCCGCACTTAGCAGTCCGTAGAAATGGACTATCTATTTGTATAGATACGTTAGAGGGCTATATCCAACCCTTTTTAATTCAGCAGGCAGAAAAGAAAAAAAAAAAATGAAAGAAAGGCACAGTCTATCCCCCTTTAAAAGCAGTTTGTCTCGGTGAATCCCCGGTTTAGGGAAACCCCCTTCGCAAGTTCCATTTTCGCCCCCGAAGCACTCTTTTTTTTTTGAGTCGGGTGCAAAGGAAGGATAAGATAGGAAAAGATACGGTACTAGACTAACAACTACTTAATTTAATATTAAATATTAAATTAAGTAGTTAAGTAGTCAACTAGACTGAATTTTTTATCATAGTACCTTGCTAAATTAAGCTGGCGAGCGACGGGAATCGAACCCGTATCTTCTCCTTGGCAAGGAGATGTTTTACCATTGAACTACGCTCGCTACATTGAACTACGCTCGCTACGGCATATATTTT